GATTAGTATTTATTTGATCATTGAATCGTTTATTTCTCTTGAAAGCGGTTTAATTCTTTTACAGACGTCTTTTTTTAGGAGGTCGACATCCATTATGCGGCATAGGTGTTACATCGCGTATACAACTTAACCGTACACCACTTTTAGCAATGGCTCGTAATGCGGCATCTCTTCCGCTACCAGCCCCTTTTACCATAACTTCTGCTCGTTGCAAACCCACTGTACGAATAGCATCTACTGCTGTTCTTTGACCGGCATAGGGTGATGCTTTTCTTGAGCTTTTGAATCCACAAGTACCTGCGGAGGACCAGAAAACCACCCGACCTTGTGGGTCTGTAACAGTTATAATGGTATTGTTGAAACTGGCTTGAACATGAATAACCCCTTTTGTTATTCTACGTGCACTCTTCCGTAAACTAAAACGGGCATTCCTACGCAAACCAATACGCACTTTCTTACGTGAACCTATTTTTGGTATAGCTTTTGTCATATTTTATTATCTCATAAATATGAGTTAGAAATAACAAAAAGAAAAAAAGATACAAAGATATCCGTTTCTGGGTTAAATATATCCTTTACTTTCATTTTTGGATTCGGAATTTGGACATTTCTGTGGGTACTTTTTTTTTTACTTTTTAGAAAGGAAAGCTCCTTTTTCGAAAGATTACCCCTGTCTTTGTTTATGCTTCGGATTGGAACAAATGACTCTAATTCGCCCATGCCTACGAATCAGTCGACATTTTGTACAAATTTTACGAACGGAAGCTCTTATTTTCATATTTAGGTATTCCTTTTTTAAACTATGAATCTACTCTTTGGGAAAAAATAAGCCTCTTCACTTAAATTTTGAACTTTGGAATTTATTATCCTAGAAAAACCTAATCCTTTGAATCTTTGGTATCCTTCAAATCTTCAGTATCCTTCGAGTCTTCGGTACGCTTCGAATCCTTATGGGGAAGTCTATAAATTATACGCCCCTTGCTTGAATCATAACGACTTACTTCAATTTTGACCCTATCCCCCATCAGTATTCGTATAGAACTAGACCGGATTTTTCCTGAAATATAGCCCAGGATGATGGTATCATTCTCTAAGCGAACTCGGAACATTCCGTTGGGTAGGGCTTCCGTAACTAAACCTTCGAAGGTAACTTTTGCTTCTCTCGGGTTTTTTTTTTCTCTCCTATTTTTTTTTTCTGTCATATTTTTTTTCTCCTATTTTTCTATTTGCATTTTCAAAATAGGAAGTTCGAGATAGAATTCGGGTACTATAGGCGGGGCCATTACCATATATAACATAAGACTTCTCCCCCAATTCTGTTTAGTCGAGCTTCTCGATCTGTCATTATACCTTGAGAAGTAGAAAGAATAGCAATTCCCATTCCGCCCAAAACCTTAGGAATTCCTTGATAGTTAGCATAAATTCGTAAGCCAGGTCGGCTGATACGCCTTAAAAAGGTTCTAGTTCTATATATTCCCTTTCTAGTCCTTCTCTTTTGATGTCGCAAAGTTGAAACCAAGAAATATCTGTTACTTTCTTGATGTTTCCGAACACTTTCAATAAAGCCCTCTCGTAGAAGTATTTTAACAATGTTTTCGGTAATATTTGTAGATACTACTCGAACAGTTCCTTTTTTACTCATGTCTGCGTTTCTTATAGAGGTTAGTAAATCAGCAATAGTGTCCTTGCCCATAAGACTCTAATTCTAGGTTCCTCCTAATTTTTAGATAATCAACATGTTTTCCTTTTTGTTTTTATTTTGGATTTTAAAGCATATACGTAAAACACAATCCACTAAATTTTTTCTTTGATCTATATCTCATCTACTTTATTTATAATACTTCAGGAGCTAATGAAACTATTTTAGTAAAATTCAATTCTCTCAATTCCTCGGCAATCGCGCCAAAAACTCGAGTTCCTTTTGGATTTCCTTTTTGATCAATAATAACTGCTGCATTGTCATCATAGCGTATTATTATACCGTCTTCACATTTGAATTCTTTACATGTACGTACAATTACAGCTCGAATTACTTCGGATCTTTCTAGAGGCATTTGGGGCACTGCGTCTTTGATTACAGCAACAATAACATCACCAATACGAGCATATCGCTGATTACCAGCAGCTCCTATGACTCGAATACACATCAATTTTCGAGCTCCACTGTTATCCGCTACATTTAAAAGGGTCTGAGGTTGAATCATATTATTTGGATTTCAATTTGTTATTTCACTGCAAAGGAATGAAAGATATATTGTCTCTCCAGAAGGAAAACCTGGGGTTTTTTTTCTTCAATACTCCTTTTTTTGGGGGGGTTCTATATCTCTAATCTAAGAAATTGGCTTCGTATGGGCATTTTACTGGCAGCTATGGAGATAGCTGCTCTAGCTATAGTTTCAGATACCCCGCTCATTTCATAAAGTATTCGACCTGGTTTAACAACGGCTACCCAATATTCGGGGGATCCCTTTCCTGAACCCATACGTGTTTCTGTGGGTCTTAGTGTAACCGGTTTGTCGGGAAATATACGTACCCATAGTTTTCCACCACGACGTGCATATCGTGTCATTGCTCTTCGTCCTGCTTCTATCTGTCTCGCTGTAATCCAAGCGGGTTCAAGTACTTGAAGAGCATATCTACCAAAACAAATACGATTGCCTCGACAGGATTTTCCCTTCATTCTTCCTCTATGTTGTTTACGAAATCTAGTTCTTTTGGGGTTATAGTCGATGGTTCTTTTTTAGTTCCATCTCTACTGCAAAACTGGACATGAGAGTTTCTTCTCATCCAGCTCCTCGCGAATGAAATGAGAAAGCGTGCGAATTTCTCTAATTCCATAATATTCAAAAATATTACGGATAGATACACATCAATATATAATAGAATAGGTTTTTTTATTTTGCATTTCTTAAAATAGAAAAATATATAGTCAAGAAAGAAGATCTAGAATATATCCAAATTCTATATTTGTATATAATGTAATCTTTCTTTTTTTAAGGAATATCCTTATTTTTACCCTTATTGAATCATAGTAAAGTATTCTAATCCAATAAAGATTTCGCGGGCGAATATTTACTCTTTCTTGTCTTATTTGTTAATTTATAACCTTATCAAATAAAGCAATTTTTTTGGTTTGTTCCGCCATCCCACCCAATGAAGTATTAGGATTCTTTTCAAGAAAATCAATCCTATGCAGTCATAGGTTTTGTCGTTCCCATAGCTTCTCCTTTAATGGTTAGGTTTGAATCCTGCAACGGAGCTTCCAAACTTTCCGAGTTAATTTTATCAGTTTTATTAACCTGGGCTGCTCTTTATTATTGCTTTAAATTTTTATTTATTGTTTCACAAAATTACGATTTTAAATTCTCTCTTATTTTTATTATTTTATTATATTGATGCTTTATCACATTGCCTTTTATGATGTAATTCATAGACCATACACATTGGAATCTTATATCTTTTTTATTCTTCTTCCTTCTATCTATCATCCCTCCTTTTATCCACATCCCTTTAGTTTTGTTTCACAACCTAGAATCCGGTTTCTTTTTTAGAGAAAAAAATGCAGTTGCTACAACTATATGATAGATCTACTCATTTATGATAGATGTATTTATTCACATAGTGACTGTTTCTTTGTTAGGATCTCGACAATACGAAGCAATAGGTTGGTTATTAGTTAATTTTCTATAATTACTAAGTTTTTTCCATTTTTAGTAGGGTTCGCTCAATTTTTTTGTTTTTTTTTTTTTTTATTTCCATTTTTGACCCTAAAGAAAAAACTAACGAGTCACACACTAAGCATAGCAATTATATTAAAAGATTTATCAATTTTCATTAAATCTTATAGAAAGAGGTATAATTTCTTCTTTTTTCTGGGATTTTTGGATCTTGTCTTTTTTATTCTATCACTGGCCAGAATGAGAAAACAAGGTTAGTTATTCTTCTTCTACGAATATCCAAATTTTTACACCTAATACTCCATAGATAGTTCGAATTGGATAGCAGCAATAATCAATTTTAGCGCGAATTGTTTGGAGGGGAAGTCTACCCTTTTTGATGCATTCGGCACGTGCAATTTCTTTCCCTCCTAGACGGCCTGCAATTTTTATTTTTACTCCCTTTATATCTGCTTTTTTAGTTAATTCAATGGCTTTTTTCATTGCCTTTCGGAATGAAACTCTATTTTTTAATTGGAAAGCTATATATTCTGCAAGAATGTTAGGTTGTCTATAAGGTTCTTTAACTTTTTCAATAGCAATATTAAGTCTCTGGTTTACAGAATTCACTTCCTTTTGGATATCCTTCTCTAATTCTTCGATTGCTCCTTTTTTCTTTAATAAATTGGGGAATCCAATATGGATTATAACGTGAATTGTATCGATTTCTTTTTGAATTTCTATATGTGTAATTACTTCGGAACTTGAGTCTGATTCTATTTTTCTATTCGAGCTTTTTTTCCTATTCTTTTGTATATAGTTCTTGATACAATTCCTTATTTTTTTATCTTCTTGTAGACCTTCAGAATAATTTTTTGGTTGTGCGAACCAAAAGGAATGGTGATTTTGGGTTGTACCAAGTCTGAAACCGAGTGGATTTATTTTTTGTCCCATATTTTTCTATTCTATTTTTTTTTTTTTACTGGGAATCGAAATCTTAGGTTGATCTAAAAGTTATTTAGATTTCTTTACTATATTTAGTACAATTGTTATATGACACATGGTTTTTTTTATAGGATAACCACGTCCTCGAGCCCGAGGTCTGAATTTTTTCATAATAGTACTCCTATTCACTTCGGCTTTTGTTATGAATAAATTAGCTTTGTCGAAATCCCTATAATGAGTAGCATTTGCTGCTGCCGAATAAACCAACTTTAAGATGGGATAAGATGCTCGATAAGGCATGAGGTTCAGTATCATAATGGTTTCCTCATAGTAACGCCAGCGAATCTCATCAAGAACTCTTTGTGCTTTAAAAACAGACATATGTATGCGTTTTTGTGCTTTGAAAACCCGTTCGAACTTAAGTAGACGATCAGTTGGAACTTTTCTTGCGAGTTTCCGTAGCCCGTTCTTCTTCTTCTTTATCCTAGGGATATACTTTACCAATTTGAAACTTGTCATAAATAAGGTTATTCCCCGCCTACCTTTACTTTATTTGAATCCTATAAATTTTGTTTATTCTGAATCTTTCTATTCTGAATTCAGTTAACGACGAGATTTAGTATCCTTTCTTGCACTTTCATAACTCGTGAAATGCCGAGTAGGCACGAATTCCCCCAATTTGCGACCTACCATAGGATTTGTTATATAAATAGGTATATGTTCCTTTCCATTATGAATCGCGATTGTATGGCCAACCATTGCGGGTAGAATGCTAGATGCCCGGGACCACGTTACTATTGTTTCTTTCTCCTCCTTCATATTGACCTTTTCGATTTTTGTCAATAAATGACGAGCTACAAAAGGATTCGTTTTTTTTCGTGTCACAGCTGATTACTCCTTTTTTCATTTTAAAGAGTGGCATCCTATGTCCACTATCTCGATCGAGGTATGGAGGTCAGAATAAATAGAATAATGATGAGTGGAAAAAAGAGAAAATCCTTTAGCTGGATAAGGGGCGGATGTAGCCAAGTGGATCAAGGCAGTGGATTGTGAATCCACCATGCGCGGGTTCAATTCCCGTCGTTCGCCCATCACATTATTGCAATGCAATTTTCCATATTCCTAGTTACGTATTTACTTACGGCGACGAAGAATAAAACTATCACTATATTTTTTCCTTTTCCTAGTTCTTCTTCCAAGCGCAGGATAACCCCAAGGGGTTGTGGGTTTTTTTCTACCAATGGGGGCTTTCCCTTCACCGCCACCATGGGGGTGGTCCACAGGGTTCATAACTACCCCTCTTACTACGGGGCGTTTACCTAGCCAACACTTAGATCCGGCTCTACCCAAACTTTTTTGGTTCACCCCAACATTACCCACTTGTCCGACTGTTGCTAAGCAGTTTTGGGATACCAAACGGACCTCCCCAGATGGTAATCTTAAAGTGGCCAATTTACCCTCTTTTGCAATCAGTTTCGCTACAGCACCTGCTGCTCTAGCTAATTGCCCCCCCCTTCCACGTGTGATTTCTATGTTATGTATGGCCGTGCCTAAGGGCATATCGGTTGAAGTAGATTCTTCTTTTTTCTCAAAAAACCCCTTCCCAAACTGTACAAGCTTCTTCCAAAGCATACGGCTTTCTAGATGTATATGACGATCTCTAGACAGATGGATCTTATATGAATCATATGATGAAGTACCACATGAGTGGATATATAGAAAAGGAATCCAAATCTGCCGAATCGCTCATGTTATGATCTTCTACATCCTAGGTCTCCGCGTTCCGTCATCTGGCTTATGTTCTTCATGTAGCATTCAGATCGAATGACTCTATGAAATTACGTCGATACTTCCACATATTATGGGTAACGTAGGAGACATCCCTATTTTCACCCGGGGGTCTTAATTACCACTGCTTAGCTTTCAATTCGCCTCTGACCATCAAATTAAATGTGAATAACCCATCCTCCTCTCTTTGAAACAAGGGGCGCTTCCGGTTCTGTGCGTGCTTCAAACAATTTTGTCTTCTCCATATTACCATATCTCTAGAGTCAATAATTTTCTATGAGGAACTACTGAACTCAATCACTTGCTGCCGTTACTCAACAGTTTTCTGTTGAGGTCTATCCCGTAGAGGTAGTCAAATTGGATCAGTGATCGATTTCTAGGTTTCGTCGTAAACCTAATTGGTTACTTCCAATTACGTAAATCAATAGTTCAAACCGCACTCAAAGGTAGGGCATTTCCCATTGATATAGGAACTTTTGTACCAGAAACAATAGTATCTCCAATTATAGCCCCTCGGGGGTGTAAAATATATCTCTTCTCACCATCCCCATAGTGTATGAGACAAATGTATGCATTTCGATTAGGGTCGTATTCTATGGTTACGATTCTACCAGATATGTCTTTTTGATTCCGTCGAAAATCGATTTTACGGTATAGGCGCTTATGACCTCCCCCTCTATGCCTTGCGGTAATGATTCCTCTGGCATTACGACCTTTACCACAACGGTGCCGTCCATGGATCAATTTATTTCGTGGATTGGATTTCACTTGCCTGTCTACGGTTCCCTTGCGTGTGCTCGGGATAGGTGTTTTGTATAAATGTTTCGCCGTATTATTAAGTATTCTCCTTTAGTTCTTTTCTCTATCTAGAAGTGGAATAGAATAACCCGGTTGAAGGGTAATGATCATACGTCTGTAATGCATTGTATGTCCCAGAATAGGTCCCATTCTTCTACCCTTTCCGGGTAGTCGATGGCTATTCACAGCTACTACCTTAACACCAAAGAAGAGCTCGACCCAATGCTTTATTTCTGTCTTAGTGAATCCCGATTCGACATTAAAAGTATATTGATTCTTTCCCAATAAACGAAGACTCTTTTCTGTAAATACT